TAAGAACCATAATTCCAACAGTAGTGATTAATATTGACATAATAGAAGTAAGTGGGTCGATCAAGTATCCGAAGTCTAAAGAAAAATCATTATTGATGATCCAAGACCATACATATTGATAAAAAGAACTGCTATTTATTTGCTGAATCGACAGGTAGATTGAAAAAATCATGACTATGCTTAACAATAAAACACTCTGAAAAGCCCACATACGGCGAAAACTTTTTGTTGCCGTTGGAAAAAGAATAAGTCCCGCTCCTATTAACATAGGTACTGGAAGTGGAATGAAAGGTATGATCCACGCATATTCATATGTCTGTTCCATAAAAAAGTTTTGAATTCTTAATTAATTGTTTCCGATTCACCGGATCTTACCTCTTTTGAAAGGAGTCAATAAAAAGTAAAAATATGGACTAACTTAAACTAATTTAAAACTTAAATAGAATTTTCTATTCTTACTTATTATGAGTCTTTGCTAAATACTTCAACTATTGAAATCACGAAGTTACAATTGGTCAAATGATATGAAAGGGATTAATTACTAGTCTCCTTTGAAATAAGCCTATTTTTTATCCAAGTTTGACCAGTGAATCGAACGGGGCTTCAAGTTTTTCATTTCCTGAAGTAAAAACGCGGTTCTTATCTTTAAACCTTTCGAGGTATTTTATTGCATGTAAATGAAATGTGGAACCATAAATAGAAATCGAATATTTTTGGGATTCGTTATTTTTTATTTTTATTAAGTTCAATTTCTTTTCTTTCTTCATTTCTACAGAACAGCCGATTATCAAATTCTATAGGTATAGATTATATGAATCAAAAAGAATGTGAAATTGTGAAATAAAAATGGAAGGCCAAATTGACTGGTATCACAAAAGAATAAAGATCATTTCTATTCCAAAGTGGGGAGATTTATTTTCCCCATCGACCTATTTGAAGAATAAAATTAAATAAAATTCTATATTTAGATATCTATAGAAGAACGTATATAAAAATCTTTAGTGAAAGTTAAGAACTCATTGAAATTAATTGATTCTATTTTGAAACCTTTTTGTTTTGTCGAACTTTCTAACTTTTGATTTTCTATGAATTATTATATAGACCCCCATGTATATCTTGCCCTTAACCTAATAGAGAAAATTGCTTAATTAAATTTTGTATGACTAATTGTGAATTTTGAGCGATGCAAAATGGGCTCTTTTCTTTCTATTTTGTCGTCAAAATCCCTTTTTTGTTTGATTTTTGATTTCTGAAAAAAAAAATAAGAAATTGCTGCTTAAACAATGAAAACAAAAACTTTTTTAACTCTATTCCTTAATTGAGTATAGAACGGTTTAGTTACAAGAGTTGAATTCGAGGAAAGCATAAAATATAGGAATATAGGAAAGTCCCAGGTTAAATAAAAAACTAAGACTCTAAACTCAAATCGAAAATAATGAACCTTCAACCTCAAATTCCTATTTGAACAACTTTTTATTGTTATTGATCCATGTGAATCATTACTAAACTAAAATAGCTTACTCAATCTCGACGATTGCTTATTCATAGGCTATTATGAGTTCAAGACAGGCCGCTATGGTGAAATTGGTAGACACGCTGCTCTTAGGAAGCAGTGCTAATGCATCTCGGTTCGAGTCCGAGTGGCGGCATACCATCTTCTAAAAAGGATAAATAGATCTTATAATGAATTCAATTCCCGATTTCCATTTTAGAATTATGTAATTAAGGAACTCTTCTTTTTTAAGATTTTTTATGATATTTTCAACCTTAGAGCATATATTAACTCACATTTCCTTTTCGATCGTTTCAATTGTAATTACAATTCAGTTGATAAACTTTTTAGTCGATGAAATTGTAAAACTATACGATTCGTCAGAAAAGGGCATAATAGTTACTTTTTTCTGTATAACAGGATTATTAGTTACTCGTTGGATTTCTTCAGGACATTTCCCACTAAGCGATTTATATGAATCATTAATTTTCCTTTCATGGAGTTTCTCCCTTATTCATATAATTCCGTATTTCAAAAAAAATGTTTTAATTTTAAGTAAAATAACTGGACCAAGTGCTATTTTAACCCAAGGCTTTGCTACTTCAGGTATTTTAACTGAAATACACCAATCTGGAATATTAGTAGATAACAAAATGCATAAGTTGTTAGAAGGAGTTCCAAAATACATATACATATGGTATACCATCGAATTACCCTATTTCCTTTATGGGGAAGAAAGAAAATTAAAGAACCCGCAAATATCGGAAAAACGACAATTATTGTTAACCAAGGAAAATAATTCGTAGTAAAGACAAGATACACTTGGACCAAAAAAACCCGTGCTCAAAATATTTTGATTTTCGAGCACAGGTTTGTCGGTAAAAAAATTAAATGGATTCAAGTAGAGTTTTCTCGAACGTATCAATAAGCTAGACCCATACTGCGAGTTGTTTCATGCCATAAATAAACTCGGACACTCAAGAAATCCGTTGGACAGGCGGATTCACA